AATGAATTGCCTGATAAAAGGATTACCTTGATAGGGTAAATAATGTAATTAATATTACATTCATTATATTTAATAGAATTAAACTATTCCCCAAAGCGTCAAAAACTTTTGTGCGTCATACACCAAAATATACACATATATACACTATTCGCCGTACGCACTAAAGTGCCGGCTGTAAAAACAAGGCGCGCCTGCGCGACATGTCAACATATCGCCATTAAAAAGATAAGCTAATCAAGCTATTGGGCCCATACCCCATTTATAAGGGTTCTAATCCCTTTCTTTTTAATTTTTAATAATTCAGCAAAAATTATATTTTTTTTTATTTTAATAACCGGAACTTTAATCACCGTCTCGTCTAATTCCTGATTAAGCGCATGGATGGGGTTAGAAATTAATTTGTTGTCATTTATCCCCCTAATAAATAACAACAACTTAACGTCTGCAGAAGCCTCATTAAAGTACTTTTTAACTCAAGCTATAGCCTCGGCAGTGCTACTGTTTGCTATTGTAATAACCTATTTGGATAATTACCCAATTGCCGAAAATAGCTCTTATTATAATAACTTAATAATTATTTCATCATTATTATTGAAAAGAGGGGCGGCGCCCTTTCATTTTTGATTCCCCAATGTTATAGAGGGGTTATCGTGAATAAACGCACTTACTTTAATAACGTGACAAAAAATTGCGCCCCTAATATTAATTTCTTACGCAGCACAAAATACTTTCATTTTTATAGCCGTTATCGCTTCAACTATCACAGGATCATTGGGGGGATTAAATCAAACCTCCCTACGAAAATTAATGGCCTTTTCATCAATCAACCACTTAGGGTGGATGCTAGTAGCTATGGAAACGAGTGAATCAATGTGGTGTATTTATTTTTCTTTTTATACATTCTTATCTTTCAGTTTGACCTTTATATTCAACAACTTCAAAATATTCCACATCAATCAACTATTCAACTCATTTTTCAATTCTAAAATTCTTAAATTCCTCCTATTCTTAAATTTACTCTCACTAGGGGGTTTACCCCCATTCATCGGATTCTTGCCCAAATGACTAGTTATTCAACTATTAGTGCTAAGGGGTCAATACGTATTAATAACGATTATAACAACAATAACACTAATCACCCTATATTTTTACCTGCGGCTATGCTTCGCAGCGTTTATGCTTAATTACTATGAAAATAACTGAACCATTTACACGGCCATAAACAATATTTCTTTTAAAGTAATATTAGTCCTATCGTTTATCTCTACATTTAGTTTAATTTTAATTTCTATAATTTATTTATTCTTATAAATTATGCAACAAGGCTTTAAGTTAATTAAACTAATAACCTTCAAAGCTATAAATATAAGTCTAAATCTTTTAAGCCTTAGTAAATCTATTACTCCTTTAGAATTGCAGTCTAATATCATTATTGACTATAAAGCTAAATTTAAATATTAATTATGATTAAAAAGAATAAATTCTCATAAATAGATTTACAGTCTATTGCCTAAACTTCAGCCATTTAATCGCGACAATGGCTATTCTCAACAAATCATAAAGACATTGGAACCCTATATTTTATCTTCGGAGCCTGAGCAGGAATGGTAGGAACGTCCCTCAGAATTTTAATCCGGACTGAACTGGGACACCCCGGAGCATTAATCGGAGACGATCAAATCTACAATGTAATTGTAACGGCCCATGCTTTCGTCATAATTTTCTTTATAGTTATACCCATTATAATCGGTGGCTTCGGAAACTGACTCGTTCCCCTAATACTGGGCGCGCCCGACATGGCATTCCCACGAATAAATAACATAAGATTCTGACTATTGCCCCCCTCCCTTACACTTTTATTGGTAAGAAGTATAGTAGAAAGCGGAGCCGGTACGGGTTGAACAGTTTACCCGCCCCTATCATCTGTTATTGCCCACGGAGGCGCATCAGTTGATCTAGCCATCTTTTCACTTCACTTAGCCGGGATTTCTTCAATTCTGGGGGCTGTAAACTTTATTACAACAGTAATTAACATGCGATCGGCCGGAATCTCATTTGACCGAATACCCCTTTTCGTTTGAGCAGTTGTATTAACAGCCCTGTTACTTTTACTGTCATTGCCCGTCTTAGCCGGAGCTATTACCATGCTATTAACAGACCGAAATTTAAACACTTCCTTTTTTGACCCCGCAGGAGGGGGGGACCCTATCCTTTACCAGCATTTATTCTGATTCTTTGGACACCCAGAAGTTTATATTTTAATTCTACCCGGATTCGGGATAATTTCCCACATTATTAGCCAAGAATCGGGGAAAAAAGAAACCTTCGGCTCCCTAGGAATAATTTACGCTATAATAGCAATTGGCCTTTTAGGATTTATTGTATGGGCTCACCATATATTCACAGTAGGGATAGATGTAGACACCCGGGCATATTTCACTTCAGCTACAATAATCATTGCTGTGCCTACGGGCATCAAAATTTTTAGCTGACTAGCTACCCTGCACGGCACACAATTGTCCTATTCTCCAGCCATACTGTGGGCCCTGGGATTTGTATTCTTATTCACAGTGGGCGGACTAACGGGAGTTGTTCTTGCTAACTCATCTGTAGACATTATTCTACATGACACATACTATGTAGTGGCTCATTTCCACTACGTATTATCAATGGGGGCAGTATTTGCCATTATGGGGGGATTCGTTCACTGATACCCCCTATTTACAGGACTAACACTAAGCCCTAAGTGACTAAAAAGCCAGTTTATTATTATATTTATCGGGGTTAATTTAACCTTCTTCCCCCAACACTTTTTAGGATTAGCCGGAATACCTCGACGGTATTCAGATTATCCGGATGCTTACACAACATGAAATGTAGTTTCTTCAATTGGCTCATCTATTTCTTTACTGGGAATCCTATTTTTCCTTTTCATCGTCTGAGAAAGCTTAGTAACACACCGACAGGTAATTTACCCCATACAACTTAGTTCTTCAATTGAATGGCTCCAAAACACCCCTCCAGCTGAACACAGCTACTCAGAACTACCTCTCTTAACTAATTATCTAATATGGCAGATTAGTGCAACGGATTTAAGCTCCGTATATAAAGTATTTCACTTTTATTAGAAACCAATGACAACATGAGCTGCCCTCGGCCTTCAAGATAGAGCCTCTCCCCTCATAGAACAACTCACCTTCTTTCATGATCACACCCTAATGATTTTAGTTATAATTACAACGTTAGTGGGCTATTTGATATTTATGCTATTCTTTAACCCGTATACTAACCGGAACCTTCTGCACGGCCAAACCATTGAAATAATTTGAACCATTCTACCAGCCATTGTCCTGTTATTTATTGCCCTCCCCTCCCTTCGGCTACTTTACTTACTGGACGAAATTAATGAACCCTCAGTTACACTAAGGGCTATCGGCCATCAATGATACTGAAGCTACGAATACTCAGATTTCATAAATGTAGAATTCGACTCATACATAATTCCAACTAACGAACTAGCCCCGGATGGATTCCGACTACTAGACGTAGACAATCATGTAGTTCTACCCATAAATTCCCAAATTCGAATTTTAGTGACCGCCGCAGATGTAATTCACTCATGAACAGTACCGGCCCTAGGAGTAAAAGTTGACGGAACCCCCGGTCGATTAAACCAAACTAATTTTCTAATAAATCGCCCCGGCTTATTTTACGGACAATGCTCAGAAATTTGCGGAGCCAACCACAGATTTATACCCATTGTAATTGAAAGACTCCCCGTCACTCATTTTATCAAATGAGTAACTAACAGAACTAAACTATAACTTTTCATTAGATGGCTGAAAGCAAGTACTGGTCTCTTAAACCACCCGATAGTAAATTAGCACTTACTTCTAATGGAAAAAAAATTAGTTAAAAAATAACATTAGTATGTCAAACTAAAATTATTAAACCATTTAATATTTTTTAATGCCTCAAATAGCCCCCATTGGTTGATTAAGCCTATTTACTATCTTTTCAGTTACTTTTATATTATTCAGTATAATAACCTATTACTCTGTAGCCCCTAAAACACCTAAATCAGAAATTTCTAACAAACACTTAACAACTTCTTTAACCTGAAAATGATAACAAACCTATTCTCTGTATTCGACCCCTCATCAAGTATTTTCAATTTATCATTAAATTGAATAAGAACTTTTTTAGGTCTTCTTCTTATCCCCCCCGCCTACTGATTAATACCCTCACGATGACATATCTTTTGAAATTCAATCCTTCTCACACTTCATCGAGAATTCAAAACTCTTTTAGGATCATCGGGACATTCAGGCTCAACTTTTATCTTTGTTTCCCTATTTTCACTAATTCTATTCAATAACTTCATAGGACTATTCCCCTATATTTTTACAAGAACAAGCCATTTAACACTCACACTTACACTGGCCCTGCCCCTATGACTGTGTTTTATACTTTACGGATGAATTAATCACACACAACACATATTCGCCCACTTAGTCCCCCAGGGAACCCCCGCAGTTCTTATACCCTTTATAGTGTGCATTGAAACCATTAGCAATATCATCCGACCTGGAACTTTAGCCGTTCGACTAGCGGCTAATATAATCGCAGGACACTTATTACTTACTCTTTTAGGAAACACCGGCCCCTCCCTTTCCTACATAATTGTATCTTTATTACTAATTGGTCAAATCGCCCTATTAGTCTTAGAATCAGCAGTTGCTATTATTCAATCATATGTCTTCGCAGTTCTAAGTACCCTATACTCTAGAGAAGTAAATTAATGTCAACACACTCAAACCACCCATTCCATTTAGTAGACTATAGCCCCTGACCTCTAACAGGAGCAATCGGAGCCATAACATCTGTTTCAGGGTTAGTAAAATGATTTCACCAATATGATATCTCATTATTTGCTTTAGGAAACATTATCACCATTTTAACAGTATATCAATGATGGCGGGATGTCTCTCGAGAGGGAACTTTCCAGGGCCTACACACCCTGCCCGTAACATTGGGATTGCGCTGAGGAATAATCCTATTCATTTTATCAGAAGTTTTATTTTTTGTGTCCTTCTTCTGGGCATTCTTCCACAGAAGCCTATCCCCGGCCATTGAATTGGGGGCCATATGGCCCCCCGCAGGAATTCAACCCTTCAACCCCTTCCAAATCCCCCTATTAAACACAGCCATCTTATTATCTTCAGGAGTAACTGTTACATGGGCCCACCACAGACTAATAGAAAACAACCACTCTCAAGCAACACAAGGACTATTTTTTACAGTTCTTCTGGGGATATATTTTACTATTTTACAAGCATACGAATATATCGAAGCACCATTTACTATCGCAGATTCAGTTTACGGCTCTACCTTTTTTGTGGCAACAGGATTCCACGGAATTCACGTATTAATCGGAACAACATTCCTCCTAGTATGCCTAATTCGGCATTTAAATAACCACTTTTCTAGAATCCACCACTTTGGATTTGAAGCAGCCGCATGATACTGGCACTTTGTTGATATTGTTTGACTATTCCTTTACATTTCAATTTATTGATGGGGCGGCTAGTTAATTTTTATCTGTATAGTATATAAGTATATTTGACTTCCAATCATAGGGCCTACTAATTTAGTAGTATAGATAATCTTTTCAGTTACTATCATAGCATCAATTTTAATTATTATCGCCAATGTAATAATAGCATTAGCCTCTATTTTATCTAAAAAAACACTAACAGACCGCGAAAAATGTTCCCCATTTGAGTGCGGATTTGACCCCAAGTCCTCTTCACGATTACCCTTTTCCCTTCGATTTTTTTTAATTACAATTATTTTCTTAATTTTTGATGTAGAAATTGCACTTATTCTACCCATAATCTTAATCATTTCAACTTCTGATATTACCATATGGGCCTCAACAAGAATTGTATTCATTATCATTCTAATCATTGGACTATACCATGAATGAAATCAAGGAATATTAAATTGGTCAAACTGGGGTTGTAGTTAATTATAACATTTGATTTGCACTCAAAAGGTATTGAAATATCAATCTACCTTATACCCTCAATCCAGAATATGAAGCGATCCATCGCAATTAGTTTCGACCTAATCTTAGGCACCCTATGCCCTTATTCTAATAGATTTAAATATTAATTAAATTTATTAATTGAAGCCAAAAAGAGGCCTATCACTGTTAATGATAAAACTGAGACCAATCTCCAATTAAAGAAGTATGATGTTCAAGAAAAAGCCGCTAACTTTTATCTTTTAATGGTTAAATTCCATTTATACTTCTGTTTATATAGTTTAATAAAAACGCTACATTTTCAATGTAGAGATAAAATTTTATATTTTTATAAATTACTAAATAAAATACACTACATCCAAGAATTATTCAATTACCCCAACATCTTCAGTGTCACGCTCTACTTTAAGCTACTTGGATAAAAAATTAAAGCCCCCGCAAACAAAATAATAGCTCACAAAACAAATAATAAAAAATAAATCCTTAAACTATTATTGTGCATAACAGACACTCGCTGGGAGTATTTAACTAACTCACCGTATAAATTTTGACCCCCTAAAAACTCTGACCACCCCTGGTCAAAAGACCTGTGCACCTCCGCCCCCAATACCAGGGGGTAATTAATAATACCATAAGTCGAGATATGCGGCATAAACCACATAGAGCCAGAAAACCAGCTAACTAAATAGTTATGCAAAGATTTGTTAAAATAAAATAAAGAAACATTAGAAATTAAATACCCCAATAGCCCCCCCGCTACGCAAACAAATAAAGTCAAAAATTTTAAATAACAAGGTAAACAAATTATATGCGGAGTTGAAAAAATTAACCAACTTAAAATACTCCCCCCCACAATTCTCATAATTAATAGACCTCTCATGCCCCGTAATATAATCCAACCCTCATCTCTTAGCATATTTAAAGAACCACAATTCAACTCCCCCGTCATAGAATAATACACTAACCGAAAAGAATAGCAAACAGTTAGCCCAGTAGAAAAAAAATAAAGAAAAAAAGAAAATACATTAATATAATTTAATGAAACAACCTCTAAAATTAAATCCTTAGAATAAAACCCCGCTAAAAAGGGCATTCCACATAAAGCCAAATTAGCTACATTAAAACAACCAGAAGTCAGAGGCATACACACCCCCAACCCACCCATTAACCGGATATCCTGAGAATTATTTATATTGTGAATAATAGCCCCAGCACATATAAATAACAAGGCCTTAAATAGGGCATGAGTCAACAAGTGAAAAAAAGCAAGCTTATAAAATCCCATAGACAAAATTCTTATTATCAACCCCAACTGTCTCAATGTAGAGAGAGCAATAATCTTCTTTAAGTCAAATTCAAAATTAGCCCCTAACCCCGCCATAAATATTGTTAAACCAGAAAGCAGTAGCAGTAAATCCCCCAACCATCTACCCCCCAATAAAACATTAAACCGAATCAACAAATAAACACCAGCAGTCACTAAAGTTGAAGAATGCACTAAAGCCGAAACAGGAGTGGGAGCCGCCATAGCAGCCGGCAATCAGGAAGAAAAGGGAATTTGAGCTCTTTTAGTTATCGCAGCTAACACAATTAACACACCGATAACATCCATTTCAACTCTATTTTTCATACTCTCTAAATAAAAAATATAGTTTCAACTCCCGTAATTTAACATCCAAGCAATCGCCAATAAAAAGGCCACATCCCCAATCCGATTGGACAGAGCAGTAAGCATACCAGCATTATAAGACTTAACATTTTGAAAATAAATAACTAAACAATAGGATACTAACCCCAAACCATCCCACCCCAATAAAATTCTAATTAAATTAGGACTAATAATTAGTAGTATTATAGATAGCACAAACATTAAAACTAATATAATAAAACGGTTAATATTTACGTCGCCCCCCATATACTCCTTTCTATAATAAATTACTAAAGAAGAAATTAAAAGAACAAAAGACATAAACAATAAACTCATTCAATCAAACAAAAAGGTCATTACAATTCTAACTGAATTTAAACTAACAACCTCTCACTCTAAAAACAAAGAATAATCACCTAATAAAAATGACAAGCTAAAACAAAAAAAACTAATTCTAACAGAAATTAAAGACAAAAATCTAATACTACAAATTGATAAATATTTCACGATCTAAAATGACAAACCTCATTTCATCGACACCACAAATCAATATTTTAAATAAACTATTTAGATCTAAAGTCAAAATAAACAGATATCTCTCTTTAAAATCAATAAATTTAAGGGAAATCAATGAAGAAATAATAAAAAAAATTCTCGAATCTTACCGCCTCTAAACGAATAGGCCCCCGAAAAAATCTTCCCATGCTGGCTATAAGAATATAAATATAAAGTATAGGCCGCTCTAAAAAAAGACAATAAGGACAAAGAAATTATGCTAATTCAAGATCAACTTACAATTCTATTCAACAAAGAAATTTCCCCCAATAAATTCAAAGACGGAGGAGCCGCCATATTACAAGCTCTTAATAAAAATCACCACAAAGTCATTGAAGGCATAAAATTTAATAACCCCCTATTAATTAATAAACTACGACTCCCCAACCGCTCGTAAGTGATATTGGCCAAACAAAACAACCCGGACGAACACAAACCATGAGCAATTATTAAAGCATAAGAACCGCAAAGACCCCAATAAGTTAAAGTTATCAGGCCCCCCAAAACAATCCCCATGTGGGCAACAGATGAATAGGCAATCAAAGCCCTTAAATCAGTTTGTCGTAAACAAACCAGACTAATTAATACTCCTCCCACTAATCTGACACTAACCCACACATAATTATATTTAATACCTCTTAATTGCAAAAAAGAAAAAACCCGTAACAACCCATACCCCCCCAGCTTTAACATAATCCCAGCTAAAATTATTGACCCCGAAACAGGGGCCTCAACATGAGCCCTGGGGAGTCACAAATGAACTAAAAATATGGGCATTTTAACTAAAAAGGCCAAAATTAAAGATAAATACAACAAATCATAATTAAACATATAATTACTTAACAAATAAAAATTTATTGTGTTTAAACTATTATATAAATAAAAAATACCAACCAATATGGGCAAAGAAACCAACAACGTATAAAATAAAAGATAGACCCCCGCCTGAAGGCGTTCAGGCTGGTACCCCCAGCCCAAAATCAAAAATAACGTAGGAATTAAACTTCTTTCAAAAAACAAATAAAATATAAACAAACTCATTCTTCTAAAAGTTAGTACTAAAAACGTCAACAAAATTAAAACATTAAATAAAAATAAATTCCTATAATTGCCGTACTTATAAACAGACTCACTAGCACTAATCATAAGAGTACAAATTCAAAATCTCAACAAAATAAGACCGTAAGAAATAACATCAACCCCTAAAAAATAAGAAATACCCACAAAATAATTAGTACAATAACTCAAACTAATAAAAACAAAAGTTACAATAAACAATAAATTTTGGACCGTTCAAAATATTCCACTTATAAAACAAATGGGGCTAATAAAACCTATCATAAAAATCAATTTTAACATTGCAATACATTAAATGACTGAAAATAATCATTACCATGCGTACGAATTATAGAGACTAAAATAGAAAGCCCCAAAGCACCCTCACACACTCTAAAAGTTAAAAATACTATACTAAAAAATCTTATATAATCTATTAAATTTAAATAAATAAATAACAAAAAAAATAAACTTAACACAATATATTCTAAACTCAAAAGCATTGACAATAAGTGTTTACGATTAGAAACAAAAACAAAAATTCCCATTAAAAACAAAAAACAAGGTAACCCCCAATATAAACTCATTAACATTAGTTTTAATAGTTTAATAAAAACATTGGTCTTGTAAACCAAAAATAAGACCCTATCTTTTAAAACTTCAAGAGAAAAGTAACAACTTTATCATTAATCCCCAAAATTAATATTTTAAATAAACTACCTCCTGAAATTATACAACTCTTCTTATTATCTTCAACACTAGTCTCAAGACTAATTTTTATTCAAATAAATCATCCCTTAGCCATAGGATTAATACTATTAATTCAAACACTACAAATTTGTTTACTTACTGGTCTAATAGCTAAAAGATTCTGATTCTCATACGTCTTATTTTTAATTTTTCTGGGAGGCATACTAGTACTATTTATTTATGTCACTTCATTAGCATCAAATGAAATATTTTCTCTATCTATAAAATTAACAATAGCCTGTTTTATAATTATACTAACTCTAACACTAATTGCTGCATTTATAGACAAACCCTCAACGTCTTCATTTACTCAAAACTTAGAAATACAGCCCCTATATAATTTTAATTTAACCGCCCCTGAAAACTCTTTAAATCTCCATAAATTATACAACTACCCAACAAACTTTATCACTATTATACTAATAAACTACTTATTAGCCACATTAGTCGCAGTAGTAAAAATTACCGACCTATTTTATGGGCCCCTTCGACAAATAAACTAATGAATAAACCCCTACGAACCCAACACCCCCTATTTAAAATCGCAAACAACGCACTAGTAGACCTCCCAGCCCCAATTAATATCTCAACGTGATGAAATTTCGGATCTTTACTAGGCCTATGCCTAATTATTCAAATTTTAACGGGCCTATTCTTAGCCATACACTATACCGCAGACATTAATTTAGCCTTCAACAGAGTAAACCATATTTGTCGCGATGTAAACTACGGATGATTATTACGAACCCTCCATGCCAATGGTGCATCATTTTTCTTCATTTGCATTTATTTACATGTAGGACGTGGAATTTACTACAGATCCTATCTATTTACTCCTACCTGATTAGTGGGCGTACTAATCCTATTCTTAGTAATGGCAACAGCATTTATAGGCTATGTATTGCCCTGAGGTCAAATATCTTTCTGAGGAGCCACAGTTATTACTAATCTATTATCAGCTATCCCCTATTTAGGAATTGACCTAGTACAATGAGTATGGGGGGGATTTGCAGTAGACAACGCAACACTTACGCGATTCTTTACGTTCCATTTCATCCTACCATTCATTGTACTAGCAATAACACTGATTCACTTATTATTTCTACACCAAACGGGATCCAACAACCCTATCGGCCTAAACTCCAACATTGACAAAATTCCCTTTCATCCCTACTTCTCATACAAAGACATCGTAGGTTTTATTATCATAACCGCAGCACTAATTCTGCTAACGCTAATTAACCCATATTTATTAGGAGACCCAGATAACTTTATCCCGGCTAACCCCCTAGTTACCCCCGTACACATTCAACCAGAATGATACTTTCTATTCGCTTATGCAATTCTACGATCTATCCCCAATAAATTAGGAGGAGTAATTGCCCTAGTACTATCAATTGCCATTTTAGCAATTTTACCATTCTACCACCTAAGAAAATTCCGAGGAATTCAATTCTACCCCATAAACAAAATCTTATTTTGAACTATAGTTGTCACAGTAATCCTATTAACATGAATCGGAGCACGTCCAGTAGAAGAACCTTACGTACTAGTAGGTCAAATTTTAACTGTAATTTATTTCCTATATTATATTATTAACCCACTAGTAAGCAAATGATGAGACAACTTAATTAACTAGTTAATGAGCTTGAACAAGCGTATGTTTTGAAAGCATAAAATAGAAATTAACCTTTCTATTAACTTTACTAAATTTCATTAACCATATATAATAAACCAACAATAACTTTAGCCCAATAATAAATAACAAAAAATTTAACGAAAAAGGTAAAAAACTCTTTCAAGCTAGATACATCAACTTATCATAACGAAACCGGGGCAAAGTCCCCCGAGCCCAAATAAAAACAAATGAAATAAACGCTAACTTAATATAAAACATAAAATTAAATACATCACAACCCAAAAAAACAACACAAAACAACATTCTCATAAACAAAATTCTAGCATACTCAGCCATAAAAATTAAAGCAAACCCCCCTCTTCTGTATTCAACGTTAAACCCAGAAACTAACTCTGACTCACCCTCTGCAAAATCAAAAGGTGTCCGATTAGTCTCAGCCAAACAAATACAAAATCAAACTAATCTAATAGGAAATAAAATCACTAAAAATCAAATAGTTTTTTGATAATAAAAAAAATCTAAAATATTATAACTTCCAATTAAAAACACAAAAGATAATAAAATTAATGCCATTCTAACTTCATAAGAAATAGTTTGCGCAACAGCCCGTAACCCCCCCAATAGGGCATAATTAGAATTAGAAGACCAGCCAGCAATTATAATAGTATAGACCCCCAAACTAGCACAACATAAAAAAAACAATAGCCCCAAATTAAATGAAAATAATTTAACAAATAAAGGGATACACAACCAAACAACCAAAGACAAAAATAAAGAAAAAATTGGAGAAAAATAATAAGAAGCATAATTTGACAAAAGAGGATAGGTTTGTTCCTTAGTAAATAATTTAATCGCATCACAAAAAGGTTGGGGAATTCCCATAAAACCAACCCTATTTGGCCCTTTACGAATCTGAATATAGCCCAAAACCCTGCGCTCCAAAAGAGTTAAAAAGGCCACTCTCACTAAAACACAAACCACCAAAATTAAACTCCCAACAACAGATAAAATAAATTCTATAAAAAACAAGTACTATTTGTAGTATAAATTACATAAATAAATTCTAAATTTACTGCACTAATCTGCCAAAATAGCACAATAATTAATTATATCCCCCACATAAAATACTATTATTCTAATACTTGGTCCTCTCGTACTAAAGCACTATAATATACTAAAGATAGAAACCAACCTGGCTCACGCCGGTCTGAACTCAGATCATGTAAGAATTTAAAAGTCGAACAGACTTAACGTTTAAGCAGCTGCACCTAAAAATATATCTTAATCCAACATCGAGGTCGCAAACTTTTTTATCGATATGAACTCTCCAAAAAAATTACGCTGTTATCCCTAAAGTAACTTAATCTTATAATCACTACTAATGGATCAATAATTCATAAATTAATGATTTTAAATAATTAAAAGTTCATTAAATTTTAATATCACCCCAACAAAATACCTTAAACTATAAAAATAAAATAAATCTAAAAAAATTAAACAACACAAAGTATAAAAATTTATAGGGTCTTCTCGTCTTTTAATTAAATTTTAGCTTTTTGACTAAAATATAAAATTCTATTGTAAATTTATATGAAACAGCTCATACCTCGTCCAACCGTTCATTCCAGCCCTCAATTAAAAGACTAATGATTATGCTACCTTTGCACAGTTAAAATACTGCGGCCATTTAAATAATTTCAGTGGGCAGGTCAGACTTTAAAAATAACTCAAAAAGACATGTTTTTGTTAAACAGGCGGGTAAAATTTTTGCCGAGTTCTTTATACAAACTTATCACATAAAATTATTTAAACAAAAAATATACTAATTATATCATTATTCCCCCTTACATTTAATTTATAAAAAAAAATTTTCATAAATAAATTAAAATATAATAAATAATATAACTCATAAAATAATTTATAACAAAATTTACAACGATCGCTAATTCTAAGCGTACACTTTATACTACCACCATTAATTTTTAAAAATTTATCTTAAAGCTTATCCCCTAAAATATTCAAATAAATAAATTTTTTAATTAAATAGATAATTAAAAAATCGAAAATTTGTAAATTAAATTTATTTCTAAAAAAACTAGATACCTTTATAAACGAATAACGTTTCATTTCTAATAGCTTATTTAAAATAATTTTAACACATTAACTTTAATAAACCATTAACTCTTATAAAATCGAGATTAATATATTATACATATTAATTATTTAATAAACCCTGATACACAAGGTACAATAAATTAAATTTTCTTTTTACACAAAAATTTTTCAAAATATTTCAACTATACCTCACAATACTAATAAACTATTACTAATACTATTTTTTCACTAAAAATTACTAAAACACTTAGCTGTATAATTATTTTTAATACATTAATTTAAACACACAATATAAATTAATAAACAAAATTTGATCAATTTATATCGATTTGCACAAAAATCTTTTCAATGTAAATGAAACGCTTTACTAAATAAGCTTTAAATTGTCATTCTAGATACACCTTCCGGTACATCTACTATGTTACGACTTATCTTGCCTTAATAGAAAGAGCGACGGGCGATGTGTGCATACTTTAGAGCTAAAATCAAACTAACTATCTTTAAAATTTTACTATCAAATCCACCTTCACTAAACTAAAATTTCAAAATTAGATCCGTTTAAATAAATTTATTGTAACCCATTTCTACTTAAATATAAGCTACACCTTGATCTGATATAAATTCTTACAAAATTATAGAAAATTATTATTCTAATAAAATATTCTGATAACGACGGTATATAGGCTGAAAACAAATCTAAGTGAGGTACATCGTGGACTATCAATTACAGAACAGGTTCCTCTGAATAGACTAAAGTACCGCCAAATTTTTTAAGTTTCAAGAACATAACTACTACTACCTTAGTGATTTAAATTACATTTCAAATAATAGGGTATCTAATCCTAGTTTATAATTAAAATTTACAAGTCTCAACCCCGGCATAAAAAAAAATCCCTAAATTTAAAATTTCACCTAATAAATTTAATATTATTTTAATACAATAAATCTAACTCTCACCAAACAAATTTTATTCGCACCATTTGTGTAACCGCGGCTGCTGGCACAAATTTAGCCAATACTCAACAAAATTACTATTTCCAAATTTCTTTGATCAATAATATTATTTACTGAAAATATTAATTAAATTTCACTTACTTTTTAAATAAATAAAAATACACGCAAAAACTTACATATAAAATAAATCAATAATAAAATACAAAGCCAAAATAAAACTTTAACATTAATTAAATACCCAATTTATATAAAACAACAATTAACACAAACAATAATCTTAATAACTCTACTTAATCAATAACAAAAAAAAATTAGATTAGATTTAAATAAAACCAGTTAGTAGTTTCCCCCAATCAGTAACTACCCCCCAAGTAATATACCGTTTTTCATTAAAAAAAAATCAATTAAATCTAACTTATTATAAATCTAATTTTTGAATCTTATTTTATTATTAATTATTTGGCCCAATTTAAAAATCAACAAAATTAATATAATTAAATATAAACAATAAAAAAAAATAAAAATATAAATTGAAATAATAATTAAATTAAATAATAAAAAAAAATCATATCAATTATTAGTAATTTAATTAATATTTAAATCTAATCTAATTTTTTTTTTTTTTTTTTTTTTTTAATAAATTTAATAAATATTAAATTTATTTATAAATGTTTTATCATTGTATTTATATAAAAGAAAATTAGTTTTTATTTATATAAATATTAAGAATAAATAAATGATATACCAAGTTAAGATTAATATATATATATATGTATATAAATATTTTATTAATTTATATATATCTATATTCATATAAAAAAAAGCCTTAAGATTCATAGATGTATAACAGTTTTGTCAATTTATTAGTATATAATATAATCTAACATTATAAACATTGTTATAAATGATTATTAAAAATAAATTTTTTATAATCATCTATCTATTTATATGAAGTTGGTCTTTTAACTCTCGGAAATGTCTATATAGGAATTTCAAATTATTTAAATTAATTAAATCCAATTTTTTAAGGTATACTTTTTTCACTTATTTAAATAATTGCAAGTACAACTATAATTAAACTATACATACATCTTAAATAAGAGAGAAAAAAAAAAAAAAAAAAAANTTAGATTAGATTTAAATATTAATTAAATTACTAATAATTGATATGATTTTTTTTTATTATTTAATTTAATTATTATTTCAATTTATATTTTTATTTTTTTTTATTGTTTATATTTAATTATATTAATTTTGTTGATTTTTAAATTGGACCAAATAATTAATAATAAAATAAGGTTTAAAAATTAGATTTATAATAAGTTAGATTTAATTGACTTTTTTTTAATGAAAAATAACTTATTTAACCGCAATAAATCAGTCTTT